ATGCATCAGGATCCCGATTCATGGATCTCTCGGTTCGAGAAATAAGAGGATCAAACCATTTCTTCTGACTCTTTTTCAAATTCGATAAATGTTGGTTGATCGTATATTTCATTATAGTTATATGATTCAGAGTATCATTTCCTATTTGATCCCTTTGAATTCCATATTCGAAGTTGCGATCGGATCTAGTCATTAAAAAGAATCGATTCGATACATTTCTTATGTACCCATAGGTGCTATATTGGATTTGAATCAGATTTCGGATCAATCTATATTGATTGATGGCCTCCGTGATGTTGTTGCTAGCAAATACCGCTGTTTTTAGTTTTGGATCTTCCAAATCATTCCCGCAGTAGATCCGGACCGATTTTTTTCTGATCCTTCGATAAAAAGATTCATTCTCCTCATAAAAAAGAGGAGGTAGAACCAATAAAGATTTCTTTTTCGATTCATCTCTGGAGTTGAATACCTCATTCAAGAATTTTTTTTGATCCAACCCGTAGGAATCAATAGAAAAGGCAAATCCCCTATGATACACCAGATCCGGCTCGGTTATTGATAGAGTGAATAGATCCGCCATTTCTTGAAATCTCTCTTCTGATTCAAAATCGTGGTGTAACGTGTATCCCCCTTTGTTCCGGTCATGGAATAGATGAAATAAATCCAAAAATAGATTTTTGTTCAAGAATGAAATCTTATTGGAACTGTCCATATCTGGTTCATCCTTCGGAACCATATCACATCCCGTATCTGATGAAATAGGATGAATTGAGACGGTATTTTGTAAATACGTAATTATCTTGAATATATCAACCATTTCTTTATTTTCCGATCGCCTGGAAGGGACAAAAGAAACATCTTGTTTTTTCTTCAAAAATTTCTGATCTCTAGTGGACCTCTCAGTAGGATTCGAACCCAGATGAAGTTCTGACCATCTGTCAGAGAAAAAAGAACGAATTGATCTTGTAGGATTTCCAAGAAATTCTTCGATTTCTTTCGGAAGCAGATGATTATTCATCTGCTTCTCACGTTTCGTGAATAGCCGGGACATTGAGGAAGATCCAAAAAGGCATTTCGGGAATCGATCTGATTCTATCTCTGTTCGTTCCGTTTGAAGAAAGGAAGGATCCCAAAGAATCGATCTTTCTTTTAGTTGTTGAATCTCTGTTTGATCGATCAATGTGTGATATTCTGAATCCTCATTTCTAATGGAATCGAAATGATCTCTGGATTGATCAGAAAATCCTTTCGATTGGCTAGAATCCGTTACTTGAACGAAAATAGATCTTGTGGAATCATATTGAATATTTGACAATACATTCCGTACCCTGCTAAAAAACCGATCCTTGTTTACCAACCACACATTATTGTCTAACCAAATCCAATTCTCTCTCGATACGTTCCTCAAAAAATCCGATTCGTGCTGATTCTTCCCCCAACTAACGAAGAGATCTTGGCGGAATTGCCACATATGAAATTGAGCACAATTTTGCAAAGAAATACCCCACTTGTTTCTCGAGAAGAGATGGGAAACATGCTCAATATCATTTGATTGAATAGTTGCCTCAGCTCCTTGTTGTTTGAAGAAACCCCCCCCTTCAATTGGTCTTTTTTCACGAAAAGCAGACATGAGATAACAAATCAAGTCTTTCCCTAAGATTTCGAATAGCTGTCCCGAATTCAAGTTGATTATGTTTCGCTTCTTCCTCGGAGAAAGACGATCAAACAATTCCCAATCATGGTCCTTGCGGATCGGATCATCCGTATAGGATAAAAAAAGAAACTCCAGATATTTGCTATCTTTCTCTTTGAATGAGATCTCAATTCCAGCTATGGTTTCATTAGCTATCTTACAACTAGAATCCCTCTTTTTTCCGATCCGGTTCCTCCACCACCGCGAACCCCGGTTCGATTCAGGCATGATACGCTTTTTATTTATTGGGAGAACCCAAGTACTCTCTTGCGGATCCATGAAACAACTCTCAGAAATCTTTTTCCCTTTTGGAAGATACAGGAGCGAAACAATCAACCTATTGATATTGGAAGACCAAAAAGATTCTTCCAATGTCTCATTTCTGGGTCCGATGGAATTCATAGGTATAGGAAGAAGCCCCATCAAATAGAGATTTTTTCTTTCGACCATCTTTCGATTGTTAATACGAGATATAAGGACCACTACTACAAGCAGTACTACACCTTTGATCGTGAAATATCGATTGCTTGTTGAACCCTGTGAATCACGTGAAAGTAGGATACTCCAAATTCGGGGGTCAAAGAGTTTCATAAAACGTTCTTGGTGGAAAAAAATGGGAGTGAAAGATCCCACTGAATCGAATTTGATCCATGAATCTAAGAAATAGTGAGAATTCTTGATCTCTCTCAATATCTCTCTCAATTCGAAGATCCAGGATTGGAATTGATGTCGTTTCATTGATTCCTCCTAAAGATTTTCATTGATTCCTCCTAAAGATTTCATTTCAATTGGAATTTGGTTATTCACGATGTACGATGAGCCCTGTTAAGCATCCATGGCTGAATGGTTAAAGCGCCCAACTCATAATTGGCAAATTCGTAGGTTCAATTCCTGCTGGATGCACGCCAATGGGAACGTTCAATAAGTCTATTGGAATTGGCTCTGTATCAATGGAATCTCATCATCCATACATACCGAATTGGTATGGTATATTCATACCATAACATATGAACAGTAAGAACTAGAATTCTTATCGATACTGGAACTCATAGGGAAGAAAATGGATTTATGGATGGAATCAAATATGCAGTATTTACAGAAAAAAGTATTCGGTTATTGGGGAACAATCAATATACTTCTAATGTCGAATCAGGATCAACTAGGACAGAAATAAAGCATTGGGTCGAACTCTTCTTTGGTGTCAAGGTAATAGCTATGAATAGTCATCGACTCCCGGGAAAGGGTAGAAGAATGGGACCTATTATGGGACATACAATGCATTACAGACGTATGATCATTACGCTTCAACCGGGTTATTCTATTCCACCTCTTATAGAGAAAAGAACTTAAAGCAAAATACTTAATAACACGGCGATACATTTATACAAAACTTCTACCCCGAGCACACGCAATGGAGCCGTAGACAGTCAAGTGAAATCCAATCCACGAAATAATTTGATCTATGGACAGCATCGTTGTGGTAAAGGTCGTAATGCCAGAGGAATCATTACCGCAAGGCATAGAGGGGGAGGTCATAAGCGTCTATACCGTAAAATCGATTTTCGACGGAATGAAAAAGACATATCTGGTAGAATTGTAACCATAGAATACGACCCTAATCGAAATGCATACATTTGTCTCATACACTATGGGGATGGTGAGAAGAGATATATTTTACATCCCAGAGGGGCTATAATTGGAGATACCATTGTTTCTGGTACAGAAGTTCCTATATCAATGGGAAATGCCCTACCTTTGAGTGCGGTTTGAACTATTGATTTACGTAATTGGAAGTAACCAATTAGGTTTACGACGAAACCTAGAAATCAATCACTGATCCAATTTGAGTACCTCCATGGGATAGACCTCAACAGAAAACTGTTGAGTAACGGCAGCAAGTGATTGAGTTCAGTAGTTCCTCATAGAAAATTATTGACTCTAGAGATATGGTAATATGGAGAAGACAAAATTGTTTGAAGCACGCACAGAACCGGAAGCGCCCCTTGTTTCAAAGAGAGGAGGACGGGTTATTCACATTTAATTTGATGGTCAGAGGCGAATTGAAAGCTAAGCAGTGGTAATTATAAAGATCCCCCGGGGGAAAAATAGAGATGTCTCCTACGTTACCCGTAATATGTGGAAGTATCGACGTAATTTCATAGAGTCATTCGGTCTGAATGCTACATGAAGAACATAAGCCAGATGACGGAACGGGGAGACCTAGGATGTAGAAGATCATACATGAGTGATTCGGCAGATTTTGATTCCTATATATCCACTCATGTGGTACTTCATCATATGATTCATATAAGATCCATCTGTCTAGATATCATCATATACATCTAGAAAGCCGTATGCTTTGGAAGAAGCTTGTACAGTTTGGGAAGGGGTTTTTATTGATAAAAAGGAAGAATCTACTTCAACCGATATGCCTTTAGGCACGGCCATACATAACATAGAAATCACACTTGGAAAGGGTGGACAATTAGCTAGAGCTGCAGGCGCTGTAGCGAAGCTGATTGCAAAAGAGGGTAAATCGGCCACATTAAGATTACCATCTGGGGAGGTCCGTTTGATATCCAAAAACTGCTTAGCAACAGTCGGACAAGTGGGTAATGTTGGGGTGAACCAAAAAAGTTTGGGCAGAGCCGGATCGAAGTGTTGGCTAGGTAAGCGCCCTGTAGTAAGAGGAGTAGTTATGAACCCTGTAGACCATCCCCATGGGGGCGGGGAAGGGAGAGCCCCAATTGGTAGAAAAAAACCTACAACCCCCTGGGGTTATCCTGCGCTTGGAAGAAGAAGTAGGAAAAGGAAAAAATATAGTGATAGTTTTATTCTTCGTCGCCGTAAATAGGAATATTGAAAATCGAATTTTTTGAATTTGAAATAATGTGATGGGCGAACGACGGGAATTGAACCCGCGCATGGTGGATTCACAATCCACTGCCTTGATCCACTTGGCTACATCCGCCCCTTATCTAGCTAAAGGATTTTCTCTTTTTTCCATTCATCATTATTGTATTTCTTCTTACCTTCATACTTAGATCGAGATATTCTATTGGACATAGAATGCCAATCTTTAAAATGTAAAATAAAAAAGAAGTAATCAGCTGTGACACGTTCACTAAAAAAAAAAACCCTTTTGTAGCTAATCATTTATCCAGAAAAATGGAAAAACTCAACATGAGGGAGGAGAAAGAAATAATAGTAACTTGGTCTCGGGCATCTACCATTATACCCAAAATGATTGGCCATACAATCGCTATTCATAATGGAAAGGAACATTTACCTATTTATATAACAGATCGTATGGTAGGTCACAAATTGGGAGAATTCTCGCCTACTCTGACTTTCGCGAGACATGCGAGAAACAATAATAAATCTCGTCGTTAATTTAATAATTAATAATTTAATTTGGAATAAAAAAAAAAAATAGATACTTATCATTTATTGGCGGGGGATAAACCTTATGATAAAAAAAAAAAACTCGAATTCGGATAGAGAAGTCAAAGTTTTAGCTCAACATATATGTATGTCTGTTTTCAAAGCGCAAAGAGTAATTGATCAGATTCGCGGGCGCTCTTATGAAGAAACACTTATGATACTGGAACTCATGCCTTATCGAGCATCGTATCCCATTTTAAAATTGGTTTATTCCGCAGCAGCAAACGCTAGTCATAATATGGGTTTGAACGAAGCTGATTCATTCATTAGTAAAGCCGAAGTCAATGGGGGTCCCTTTGTGAAAAAGTTAAGACCTAGGGCTCGAGGACGTAGTTATCCGATAAAAAGGCCCACTTGTCATATAACAATTGTATTAAAAGAGAGGAGAAATCTAAATTTTCTTTAGATGAATTTAAGATTTAGATTCCTATTTAGAAAAAAAAAATAAATGGAAAGATAATATAATCAAAAAATATGGGACAAAAAATAAATCCACTTGGTTTCAGACTTGGTACAACCCAAAATCATCATTCCTTTTGGTTCGCACAACCAAAAAATTTTTCCGTAGGTCTACAAGAAGATGAGAAAATACGGAATTGTATCAAGAACTATGTACAAAAAAATAAGAGAATATCCCCAGGTTTCGAAGGAATTGGAATTGCACGCATAGAAATTAAAAAAAGAATCGATTTGATCCAAGTCATAATCTATATTGGGTTCCCAAATTTATTAATAGAGGGCCGAACACGAGGAATCGAAGAATTACAGATGAATGTACAAAAAGAGTTTCGTTCTGTGAACCGAAGACTCAACATTGCTATCACAAGAATTGAAAAACCTTATGGGCACCCTAATATTCTTGCAGAATATATGGCTTCACAATTAAGAAATAGAGTTTCGTTCCGAAAGGCAATGAAAAGAGCTATTGAATTATCTGAACAAACAGATACAAAGGGAATTCAAATACAAATTGCAGGGCGTATCGACGGAAAAGAAATTGCACGTGTCGAATGGATCAGAGAAGGTAGGGTTCCTCTACAAACAATTCGCGCTAAAATTGATCATTGTTCCTATACAATTCGAACTATCCATGGAGTATTAGGCCTAAAAATTTGGATATTTGTGGATGAAGAATCATAAATAGACCCTTTATTTATCTTGCCGTTCTGTCCAGTGATAGAACAAAAAATTAGAAACCGTTTCCGTTTTTCCGTTAAATCAAATAAAAATAAACAATTCTAATTCTATAAGGTTGAATAAAAAATCGATTAAATTAATCTTTTTTTAATATAATTGCTATGCTTAGTGTGTGACTCGTTAGTTTTTTCTTTAGAGTTTAGAGTTGGGCTTCAAAAAAACCCCACTATGAATTTCATAACTATAATAAAATAAACTAAAAGCTAATAACCAACTTATTGCTTCGTATTGTCGAGATCCCAAGAAACAGTCACTATATGGCTGGATCAATCATATAGTTGTAACAACTGAGATTTTCCATAAAAAAAATCTGATTATAGATTCTGAAGGAAAAATAAATAAAAATAAAGGGATGCGGATAAATGGAAAGGTGATAGAAAGAGAGAACAAAAAGATCAATGATAGACGATTCCAATATGTATGGTCACCTCATAAAAGGCAGTGTGATAAAGCATTAATATTGATATAAATAATAATAAATAATAAAGAGCCCCGGGTTAATAGAAACTGAGGGGATTGGCTCGGGAACGGATTTTGTTGGGAGCTCCATTGCAGAGTTCAGGCCTAACCATTAATGGAGAAGCTATAGGAACGACGAAACCTGTGATTATATAAGATTTTTTTAAATAAAATAAAAACGAATCCTAATGATTCATCGGGTGGGATGGCGGAACGAACCAAGAACAAATTGATTTACTCTGAGAGATCATGGATTGATCTTACGAATGGAACAGGAAAGAGTCAATATCCGCCCGCGAAACCCTTACTTTTTATTATTGGAATATTGTCTTGATTCAATAAGAGTAATAAAAAAAAATAAGGATTCGTTATAATATAAATAAAGAAGCATTATGTATATCTATCAATATACACATCTAGTCGTATATACAGCTTCCTATGTAATAAATGAAATATCAATAAATCCCATTACTTAGTTTAGTGTATTAGTTATTAATAAATGTGTATCCGTAATATTATCGAATTCTTTCATTCGCGAGGAGCTGGATGAGAAGAAACTCTCATGTCCGGTTCTGTAGTAGAGGTGGGATTGATTAAGAAAAAACCATCAACTATAACCCCAAAAGAACCAGATTTCGTAAGCAACATAGAGGAAGAATGAAGGGAATATCTTGTCGGGGCAATCAGATTTGTTTCGGCAGATACGCTCTTCAGGCACTTGAACCCTCTTGGATTACAGCTAGACAAATAGAAGCAGGGCGAAGAGCAATGACACGATATGCGCGTCGTGGTGGAAAAATATGGGTACGTATATTTCCCGACAAACCTGTTACAGTAAGACCTACAGAAACACGTATGGGTTCGGGGAAGGGGTCCCCCGAATATTGGGTATCTGTTGTTAAACCAGGTCGAATACTTTATGAAATGGGTGGAGTATCCGAAACTGTAGCCAGAACAGCTATTTCAATAGCTGCGTGCAAAATGCCTATACGAACTCAATTTGTTATTTCAGGATAAGGATGTAGAACTAAATATAAACAAAAGGGGTATTGAGGATAAAAAAAACAACCACGGGTTTTTTTATTTATAGACAAACACTATTTCTTTTTTTCCTCATTCTTTGCATTGAAATAACGGATTCAAATAAAAATGATATGATTCAACCTCAGACCCTTTTGAATGTAGCAGATAACAGCGGAGCTCGAGAATTGATGTGTATTCGAATCATAGGGGCTGGTAATCACCGATATGCTCATATCGGTGACGTTATTGTTGCTGTAATCAAAGAAGCAGTGCCCAATATGCCTCTAGAAAGATCAGAAGTAATTAGAGCTGTAATTGTACGTACATGTAAAGAACTCAAACGTGACAACGGTATGATAATACGATATGATGACAATGCAGCGGTTGTCATTGATCAAGAAGGAAATCCAAAAGGAACTCGAATTTTTGGGGCGATTGCTCGGGAATTGAGACAGTTGAATTTTACTAAAATAGTTTCATTAGCTCCCGAGGTATTATAAATACTAGTGGATGAAACTATGATATAGTTATAGTAGGATATCTGAAACGGATCAAATTAGTAGATTGTGTCTCACGTATATACTTTTAGTAACTAATTTATTAATTAATAATTGAATAATTCAAGTAAAAAAAAAAAACATGTTGATTATATCAAAATTAGGAAGTACCAATAATTCGTCATGGGCAGAGACGCTATTGCTGATATAATAACTTCTATAAGAAATGCTGACATGAGTAAAAATGGAACGGTTCGAATAGCATCCACTAATATCACCGAAAACATTGTTAAAATACTCCTACGAGAAGGTTTTATTGAAAACGTTCGGAAACATCAGGAAAGTAACAAATATTTCTTGGTTTCAACCTTGCGCCATAGAAGGACTAGGAAAGGAATATATAGAACTATTTTAAAACGTATCAGTCGACCTGGTCTACGAATCTATTCCAACTATCAAAAAATTCCTAAGATTTTAGGTGGAATGGGAATTGTAATTCTTTCTACTTCTCGAGGCATAATGACAGATCGAGAAGCTAGACTAGAAAAAATTGGAGGAGAAATTTTGTGTTATATATGGTGATCCTCCTCCGGTATCCTAATTTTATCTCTAACTTCTTATTTGTGAAATAGAGGGAAAAAGTGAGTTATATAACTCTTCCTCCATTAGTTGATACCTCAAGGGGGTTATGAAAGAACAAAAATGGATTCATGAAGGTTTAATTACTGAATCACTTCCCTACGGTATGTTCCGGGTCCGTTTAGATAATGAAGATCTAATTCTAGGTTATATTTCAGGGAGGATCCGACGCAGTTTAATACGGATACTGCCGGGAGATAGAGTCAAAATCGAAATAAGTCGGTATGATTCAACCAGGGGACGTATAATTTACAGACTTCGCAACAAGGATTCGAGCGATTAGATAATTTTTGAAAACATTCCTTTCATGGGGGATCCAATTCGAAGCTAAAAAATACAGGGGGCTTATTTTCTTCCAAGGAATAGATTCCAAATTAAGGTAAGGAGTGAGAAATATGAAAATAAGGGCTTCTGTTCGTAAAATTTGTGAAAAATGTCGACTGATCCGTAGGCGCGGACGAATTATAGTGATTTGCTCCAATCCGAAACATAAACAGAGACAAGGATAATTTTTCTTTCTCAAAGAAGGGCCATGTAAAAATAAAGGATCCACTTTAACATGAAATGGATATCTCCGTATCTTTCTATATATTTCTGATTCATATTTATGAGATAATAAAATATGGTAAAACCTATACCAAGAGTTGGTTCGCGTAGGAATGGACGTATTGGTTCACGTAAGAATGGACGTAGAATACCAAAAGGGGTTATTCATGTTCAAGCGAGTTTCAACAATACCATTGTAACTGTTACAGATGTACGAGGTCGGGTGGTTTCTTGGGCCTCCGCCGGTACTTCTGGATTCAAAGGTACACGAAGACGGACACCCTATGCTGCTCAAGCCGCCGCCATAAATGCTATTCGTACTGTCGTTGATCAGGGTATGCAACGAGCAGAAGTTATGATAAAAGGTCCAGGTCTCGGAAGAGACGCAGCATTACGGGCCATTCGTAGAAGTGGTATACTATTAAGTTTCGTACGTGATGTAACACCTATGCCACATAATGGATGTCGACCTCCTAAAAAAAGACGTGTGTAAAAATAAGAA